GTTCGACTCCGATAGCTGGCTTTTGCCGCTTTGTTTGATTTTTTCCACGATTGGTCTTTTTGAAAAACGAACATTGAAAAAATTTCTTTCGGCTGTTTCAAAGATCCACAATTATTCTAGAAACTTCCAATTCGGAATAAAAGTTAGAGAAATGAAATCGCGATAGAACAAATCAAGAGCAAGAAAAAGAAATCTTTTGTATCTTTTTTATATACATTATTTATGTATAATAGAGTTCAAATATGGATCCAATCCATCCCATTATTCTTTGGAATATAATTAGACTCCGATAAATATTGACCTATTTATACTATTCAAATTTATCCTTTAGTTCAGTTTTAATTAAAGTTTATGAAAATTTCATTTTCATTCAAGTTTCAAAAATTTCAATCAAATAAAGGAGTCTTTATGTCACGTTACCGAGGTCCTCGCTACAAAAAACTACGTCGTCTGGGGTCTTTACCGGGACTAACTAGTAAAATCCCTATAAAGAAGCAAAGGGCACCTATTAAATATCGACCGAGCTTTTACAAAAAATCCCAATATCATATTCGTTTAGAAGAAAAACAAAAATTGCGTTTTCATTATGGTCTTACCGAACGACAATTACGTAACTACGTGCGTATCGCCGCAAAAGCCAAAGGGCAGACAGGTCAGGTTTTATTACAGTTACTTGAAATGCGTTTAGATAACATCCTTTTTAGGTTGGGTATGGCGTCAACTATTCCTCAAGCCCGCCAATTAGTTAACCATAGGCATATTTTCGTTAATGGGCATATAGTAAATAGACCAGGTTTTCGCTGTAAACCTGGGGATATTATTACGGTCAGGGATGACCAAAAATCTAGAAGCATGGTTCAAAATTATCTTAATGCGTTTTCCCTAAAATCGTCTTCCCAAACGGAAAAGGAAAAGGCCTTGCCAAACCATTTGACTCTTCGCCGATTCGAATATACGGGATTAGTCAATCAAATAATAGAGACTCAGTCGGTTGGTTTAAAAATAAAGGAATTACTAGTCGTAGAATATTATTCGCGTCAGACTAAAACCTAACTAAAAGAGGAAGGAAGAGGAAGGGCTCAGACAATTTGATTTTACCTTGACCCCTTTACGCCTAACTAAGTAGGACCCAAATAGTCAGTCGTTTGACCGGGGTATTTTCTACCATTCATATATCATAAAATGGGGCGGTCTATTTTCACCCCTTGCCCCAATTTTCCAGTATTTTCTCTATTGGAGAAATTGGCAATGGCAATAGAAACTCTAGATTATATTAAGAAAAATCCTAACTCTTGGAATTAAGTTACCAATTCTTATAGTATAGGATTTGCTACATTGTGATCCGTAAGATTGATAAATTAGATGAAGTTACGGAAAGAGAGGGATTCGAACCCTCGGTAAACAAAAGTCTACATAGCAGTTCCAATGCTACGCCTTGAACCACTCGGCCATCTCTCCTAATTAATGATTATGGCCAAAAAAACGACGGAATCGCGAATTCTTCCTATTTCGATTGTTGCTATCCCGATGATACCTATAAATTACAATCAATTCTAACGACTAACTATATATAACTAAAATAAAGAAAACAACTTTTAAACGAATTAAAAGCAAATAAAGTCAAGACTTTTCCCTCAGGGATGCAGTGCTGCGGGTGGGATAGAGAGCATTTTTTTTGAGTCTGTTTTAATGTTATTTCGTATTCTACAATGATTTTTTTGTGGGATTCCTTTTTCTCACAAGAACTAATTGAAATCCATTTTCAAATCGATTGAATTGATATCTATGCCTAGATCCCGAATAACTGGAAATTTTATTGATAAGACTTTTTCAATTGTAGCCGATATTTTATTACGAATAATTCCGACAACTTCAGGAGAAAAAGAGGCGTTTACCTATTACCGAGATGGTGTGATTTGATTTTGTTATTTACCGTTTTTAGTTTTATGATATAAATCCATTACTCAGGATATAAAGATTTGAAATAACTCTACGTTTGTTGAAGGTGAAGTTTTTAAATAAATAAAACAATTCCTTTTGTCGTGTATCCCCGACTAATGTGGCCTCAGATGCTTCAATTGTCGATTCTAGCATTTAGCGAAAGGTTAGACCTATGAGTTGTGAGGTTGGGTATTGTAGGTGGTTAACCCTACTCCACTAGTACCAAACCAATAGGTAGCATAGAGGAAGAAGCACTACGACTAGGAATCAACAAAAGAAAATCTCTGTTAGAAAGTTCCCCTTTTCCTTATTTATTGATTTTTACGATTTATTGCGATGGGGCCTCCGAAGAATGGTTAGGACACCAAATATCCATCTCGTTTGTACTTTGGATACCCATAGAACCATCGAAGACTGTTGAGGTGACTAATTCCGAGAAATTAAGAGACGTTGAGGACAAAGAAATTGTTAAAGAAATTGTTGGAATTAACACTAGATTTTTATCTAGTATCGCCATGTTTGCTGTTAAGAAAAAAGCTTTTGCAGGAAGGTTGGCTAG